TCATCCGAGCAGAGAATGGAGAAGGGAAATATACTTTGAATTGTTTTTCCGAATGAGAAAGCCTTTGGCAAACTCCTTGCAAATCCGTTTTTGCCGGGCACAATAGACATATCTGCTCAGTCACAACATAAGGAACCCCCAATGTTCCTCAAAGCCTACCCGGCCTGACAGCTTTAGTTGAATGATCTGATCCCGAAGCTAGCTTTCTACTTAAATTGCTATGACTGGCCAACTAATGATCGGACTACCTATCTTGATGTTTTGAATCTGTATTCAGAGCTTTTTTCCAACTACCGGGACTACTAATTTCAAGTACAAAGCTCTCCTATGAATATGCTACTGCTCTTACTTTCTACCTGAATCCGAGCATTGAAGCAAGCTCTTTATCGCACCATAACCGAGTCTCTCCTTGCAGCTCTGATCAATCCACCCGGCAAATAACTGCTCCTTACTCTTTGATTGTATGTCCATTTTTGCTTGATGTCTGGCTCACCGGATCTGGTACATGAAAAAGCCATTCCTTTTCGCTTTCCTTCAACCACTCAGTATACTTTTTTACTGGAAGAGTCAAGCGAAAGCAATTAGTTTAGAAGGAAGAGGAAGACCTGGGGGGCTTACGTCCTCATTTCACTCTTTTTGCTCCTGCGAGACACGACTCAACTACTTTTTACAATTGACAGGGTAGCTCGGAGGTCAGATGAGGGGTCTTCCCCATAAAGATAGATTAGTACTGGAAGGTTCAGATGAAGGAAGGGCTGAAACAAGGCACAAACTTTGAAATGGGGTAGGGTAAATAAATATGAGCAATCCGTGAGAATAGCAAACCCCTATCTCTTATAAAGAAGAAGATAGATAGGTCCACGAGTTGAGACAGAGAAGTTCTGACTAATCAAGTAGGAGTTTACCCACGAGAGTCAGAGGCTGCATCATCAAAGGGGTATAGAAATAATTCAGAAGCACTATGGCCTGAAGCGAAGGGCAGGAACGAACGGAATCAATGTGTTCCAATTTATCCGGAGTAAGGACAGCAGCTGAGAAGGGGAAAAAAATAGCGTAGAAAAAAAAAAAAAGGTAGGACCAGATCATGCGAAGAGCTCTTCGCCCTATTGATTAGGAATCTCGATCAGAAACCACCAGGCCATGTCTCCCGATAAAAGATGATCCCCACAATGGATGTCAGGCCTTGGCTTCATAAAATCTGATTGGATCCGCACTAGAGGATAAGAATACAGATAGGCTGACTAAGAAGATCTTCCAATTTTATTACCTGAAAAGATGAGTTATTCAAAGGAATACCTGCAAAATAGAATAAACACATGGCACAGCTGGGTGCTAGAATAGTAGTTAATAGAAGTTCTAGTCACTTAAAAAAAAAATAACCACTGCTTAACTTAATTAGATCGTAGAAGATAAGCAAGCGGGTTCGGGCAGTTAGTCCTATTTGAAGGTAAGAAGTTCGGGTAGTAAGGGCTAGGTTTATATAGGGGCTATATTTTTGAGAAACATATGGTCTTGCTCATTTCCCATCAAGGAATGGAGATTGGGTTGGTGTTTGGAAGGGATTCAGTAAACTGACCTTGGCCAGCAAGCAGAAAAAGGACTGACGTCTTGGGGCGCGCTAGCGCGCGTACTCTTCTTCTGCGAGACTCCATCCAAATCCACCACTTACTCGTTGGTTGGTGTTCCATTCTGTTATCTTAGACTATGCTGCCTTCTTCAATTCCATTCTTCGTCTCCCTAGTCGAAGTCTTCTTGCTGGCCCAACCCAACATGCATTTTAGAGTGCCGTGCCAGGGCGATAGGCGCTCCGCAGTCACGCATGATCACCAGAGCCTTTCTTGGCTATGTAAATATAGGGCCGGAATAAGTGCAAGATCCTCAACAAAATGGATTAAGGTGGGCTTCGGATTATTAAGAATTTTTTCTATCTTGTCTTTTTTTTCATTAAGTTCTTGTTTGAATCTGCCGCTTTTATCACAATATCCCTCCTTTTAGGGATAAAGCTATCAATGGTGAATCGAGCATTCGCTATCCTTTTTTTTTTTTTTTAGCTTTAGCTTTTTTTAAAAAAAATGGAAGAAAAGTAATGAAACCTGCGATGGCTACTGAATAACCTCCTTCTATTTTCTTAATTTGAAACCCTTTTACCTTTTTATTCGTTCGCCAAATCTTCTTCAGTTCTATCCAAGCTCGGTTTTGTCTGAATCTTTGTGGAAGAAGAAGCGGTTCGCCAGCCGCTACATCCAGGGATCCCACAAAATCATTAAACCTGGCGGCTGCTCGCTCTTTGATCAGTGATTCACCGGCCACTAGATCGATGAAGAATCTCTCAAAAATCCGCTTTTTGATCAGTGATTCACCAGCCACTACATTCTTGGATCCCACCTTATTCTCAAACCTGGTGGCTCGCTTGATTGGCAGTCCTGTAAGCTCATCTTGCATACAAATTTTTGGGGTACCAAGGCCTGCATCCACCAAGAACATTTCTTCCCTTAAGCGTAAGCGTAAAACTGAAGATTGTAAGGCGTTTCCACTACATAATAAGAAACTCGAATTAGATCTTGGAAATGATCGACTCCAATAGATGCTCATCATAAGCTTTTTTTTCCTCCTATTCCTATTGATCAGAAGTATCCAGCAGCGCCACGCCAGAGTGACTTCCGAAGCGCTACGGACGGGACGAAATCCGGCAGCCAGTTGCTGGCTCTGAATAACCAGCCCAGCAAGAAGCTAAATTCTTCCATAACATAACGGGGCGGGGTTGCGCGCGAGCCGAGTGACGTAGGTGCACAAGAGTACTTCGCGCCACAACCATCTCTTTTTTATAGGTTCTACGGACCGATGCCTCCTGCTTCATCTGGTAAAAAAGAGTCATAGATATGCCTGTAATTAGAAGGAAGAACCGCCATAAAAATCTTCCTCGTGTATCGTCTGTAGCAGAACTATGAACGGGAGCTAGCAATCCGGACCGTATTGAAAAGGTTCCTGAGACACAGCATGGAAGAGTCAAAATATTCAGAAGCGAGGTCCAATAATGAAGAAGGGGTAGAATTACTGAATGAATAAGAGCTGTGGCTAATACCCGAGGCATAAAAGACGCATTTTCTACGGGATCCCGAAACCACCAGCCACCCCGACCTAATTCATGATGAGCCCACCAACTTCCTGGCGAGATGCCTACGGTTAAAAACAACCAACATGTCAAGATCCAAATTCGAATTGGTTCCTGGTCCTGGTCAGAGACCACTGTGTTCGCGCCGGCGGTCCAACAAAGAGGCGAAGTAGTGGTGTCTTTCTTTCCATTACGAACGACAACACGCTTCGCCTGCTCCCTCCCCGTGTCCATTAGCGCTCCTGTCCAGAGCGAAGAGAAGGCGAAAAAGCGCCGCCGAAGCAGCATGAGCAGGCTTCTATTGCTACGCAACAATAGAGCAGGCGCGCCGCCCACAAAATGTTTGAATGATCGGGTAAAGAGCGAGCTTCTTATATGGGATCCGACGCATCCAGCAGAGCGAAGCAGCGTTCCATTCTTTTCGGCGGCATCCTTCCGCATTGGCGGCGAGTGGAGTGCCACAATCCCATTCATCATTTTTGATCTACATAACCCAAAGCCCATAGCACTGGCGACGTCTCCGGCATAAATGCAAGGAGGATGTATAGCTGATATAGGATCTTGTGGAACAGGATTTGATTCTGCAAGCGGTTCGGTACGAACGAAGAAATTTCGAACAAAAGGATCGGAACTCGCTGATAGGAAAGGAGAGAAAAACAAAGCAATGCCAAGAGCTCCGTCAATCTGCTGTTCATCGATAGACGAAGCTCTCTCTTTTTCATCTCGTGCCAGATGTAACAAAAGATTAGTCCTTTTTCCTTCTCGCGAACCACGGGAGCGCCCAGCGCCCAGAAGAGCAAAGCTCATTTTCAAAACTGGGTCAAGCGGCGCATTAAAAAGGGCTGGCCCGTTAAAAGGACGCTTACTTTGCGAACGAAGTTCAGAATCAACAAGGGTTCTCCGAACGAAGGGAGTGTACAACTGGGGCGCAGCTCCACTTTTTTGTTGGAGAGATAGAATGGAGTTCTTCACGAAGTTCGAGACAAAGGAAAAAAGAAAAGTTTCTCTATAGCCTCTGCGTTTTGAGACATTATGGCTTTGGGGTCGACCCCGGTAACAAAAAAGGAATCCATAAAAACTTGGGATCCAACACCATGATAAAATACTACCCTCATGATTAGACCATGTCCCTGAGATTTGATAAAAAAAAGGTGCATTAGCGGTTAATACGTTGTAATTAGATAAGTTATTTGGAATATGACGGAACGAAAGACCAAGGAAAGAAAGAAGAATGCACCAAAATGCAGGTGCTGCACCAAACGCTGGTGGTTGTTTCTTGTTGTAAGTGAATGCAACGAAAAGACCCGGAAATAACAAATAATGAGAAAATTCATTTATAGACATTTCGTGCTCATTTCCTAATTTCTGCTTAGTTATTCCCATCATCCGGTAACCACAGGATGATCCCAATCTCCTTTTAGTAATAGATCTTTTTGATATGTCTCAGTCTCAGCGGCAAGGAAGAGAAAATGCATCGAGTCGTTTATCAAGAAAGTGGACGAGCTATGGATCAAGATCATATTTAGTCACATTTCTACCGGTGCACTTCTCATTAAATAATTCCCTTTCCAAGGAAAGGAAAACAAGAACTCGAATACTCGTAATAGCGATCCCGATCCACCTACTTTTTTTCTATTCTTTTATTCGAAACAAAGCACAAGCCATTTTTATGCATGGGGCATAAGAGAATCTATGTTATCGAAGGAAGTAAATAACAACACTTCAGCGTTTCGGTCTACCCACCCTCATTCAGTAAACCAATAGGATTGCAGCATTGGAATTAGAGTTGGCCAGGTCCTCTAAAAAGAAAAGAAGAAACTACTTAGAATAGATAAATGCCATTGGTTTTCTCGTACTACGATATCTTTTTTTTTTGTTTTTGGCCATGATTGTGCTGCTCCTGTGAAGGCTAGTGGGAAAGCTCACCGTTCGTTGTGATGAGTGGGGGCCTTGTATCTGTATTCGGATCAGCTCCTTAACATAGTTTCCTGCTTGAACCCTGGCTGGGAGCTGGGAGAGGTGTCCCACTACAGGTGCAAATAAACCATTTTACCTTTCAGGGGAAAGGAAACAAACCACTCAATAATCGGTAGAAATTCCTCCTACTGAACTGAGCCAATCTCTCTCCTTTTGTCTAGTTAGCCGGTTCTGATTGCAGCTTCCTATTTTCCTATTATTGTTTCTCTTCCATCGAGAAGCCATTCTTCATAAGTCAATAACTGGGAGCCAGTGTCATTAAGTGGCCTATCAGAATACAGGTAGCAACCATACACACTTGGCTGAGAAATCCTGCTCATAAGCCAGGTCTGTGTGCCGAGTACAGCCGTTGCCTCAGGGGAAGCGAACAAAGTCATTGGAATAGTTTATTTATTGGGTGGGTCCTTCTCTTCTCATTTCAAGATCGATCATCTCGAGTCTCGGGCTGAATAACCTACTCTTCCTCCGATCTGTAAAGATGAATTTCAATACCTTGTTCTTATATGAGTTTCATGAGTACGATCTAGACTATACTTATTTTCTCAGGTTTTTTTCGCATAGCGAGTAGAGGAATAGTTTATAGTTTTGGAACCACCTGAGCAGGAATCGCTGATCCACCTTCACTTGTTTCCTCTGGCTTCGATTCTTTTATTGTATAGTGGACTACTTAGGAGCTTTAAAGCCGCACTGACCCTCGTGAAAAAAAGAGCTGGGACCCACCTACTATATACTATAGATGGGCCTCGTTCCTTTATAATACGATCTAGCTTGATCCATCATCCTCAAATTATGATAACTGCCTTCTAGCCGCAGCCGGAGCTACTTCTAATCCGGAATCCAAAGGAGTCGAGCTTTTCACCATCGCCCGGGCATCGCTTTCTTCCCACTGCTTTCGTCCAGTTTTATTGCTCCTCCTCTCAACTTATTGTTCTTGTGAATACCGTACGTAGTAGTTCTTGTGAATATCAATCTAGGCGTAGGGCTAGGCTGGCTTGCAAGATTCGCTTCGTGCCGTTGGCAAAACACTGGTATATGCTTCGCCCTTCTCTTCCTTTAAGTTTAAGGGGACAAAGATACCGTCTTCTAAACTGAGGAGAGTTATGTATCGCCATAGCTTATCTGCTGCCTTGTTTTACGAATCTGACTTCACCCGAAAGAACAATAAGAAGTCAATGGGTTTGGTTTCTGACCGCACTTCTCTACAGGCATCCCATCCGTCCTCTTCCTCCAGCAGCTCAAGGTACGCACAGGAAACCACATCTTGAACCACGGAATTCGCCGTGATAGGTTTCTTCTTCCGCTCGGTACTCATCTACCCTAATCTTCCCCTCGCAGTGGATTCCACTAGGTTCTTAACCTCTTCCCAATTCTTAAACTGAAACCTGCGATGTCTAATCCAACTCGGCACCTAACCAGCTTGTCAGCATCGTAAGTTTGCCTCAACATTCCCCCTAGAAATAGAATAAGAATGTAAATCTACTTTCATTTATTTATTAGGGATGAGACTTTCTTTTTTTTTCTAGAACTAGAATAAGTAAGTATGCTCTGGAGTAAAAGGATTCGAACCTTTGCATGCCGGTACCAAAAACCGATGCCTTACCACTTGGCTATACTCCAAACGGTCGGTTCCTGGGGAGAGGGGGAAGGGAGAAGCAGGGCTCGAAGAAAACGAGCCGTGCAAGGACGCGGGGATATAGCAAGTAAGCTGCAAGGTTTTCCCTTTAGGACCGACTACAACAAGCTCGCGACTCTAATAGAAACTAAGGGTCAGCTCTCTGCTCTATTTGCTTGCAATGCGTTGCCTATCAAAGTCGGCGAACGCTTCCACCCCCTCTTGCCCTTGTTACGCAACACGCCAACAAAGAACCTTGGTTCCGTTGCGCCCTGTATTCCGAGGCGACCATTTCGCGCGGTTCGATCCATTTCCCGATCCGCAAAATCCGATAACGTACCTATATGAGTGGGATGGATGGTAAATCATTTGCAGTCTTTTTCGGCAGGACCTAGACACGGAGGTTCGGGAAGTAGCGCATGACAGCATTCACTGGTGAAAGGACTGGCAGCAGCGAGAGCATCATAGTTGACATGGTCGGAGCTACAGTCCCCATATCCGTCTCTACTCTTTCTGTAATTGACTCCCTCCCGCTCCCGTCCATCAAAAAGTGTTATTTCCTCCAGCTCCCGACTCCGCTTCTCCCTCCGATGCCGGTAGATTAGATTAATTCATTGACAAAACCCATTGATTCCAAGCAAGAGGATGCGCTAACGCGCAACGGCTTTCGCGCTAGTTGCTCAATCCGTTGCTTGTTTGGTGAGAAAATCGCTGATGCGAACTCGGTAGTGCTACTGAAACCACTTTGTGCATCTTCTGTTGCCAGGAAAGAAGTGCTGGGTCTTTAAGAGTCACGCTTGCTAATACGGCCCGGCTGCCCCTATACAGAAATAGTTTAATCGATTGACCGACTTAACATACGCGTTTTCGTTATGGACAAGCTCTCCTTCTGTGCGCATCGATCGACCGACGTAGGGATTTGCATGGGGCGTTGCGCGTCGCGTCGGAGATTGTCAGACAATAAACGTTTCAATGGGTGTAGGTACAGGGGGAGGGGGTGTGGCGTACGCCACTGACTTTCTGGTGTGCAGGATGCACTTCCCACATGATTGTACAGTAGGCGTTGGAGCCCTCATCTGTAGTGGAGGTGATCGCATATGCGGAGCAGCTTCCTTCGAGATGCCTTTGACCCGGGACCTACGCACGAGAGCGTTAACATCAAGGACGGAAGGATTCCCATGCATGATGCGTACAACTCTAATCGCGAAGCGAAGTAAAAAAAACAAACCGATGAAAGGAGAGAATGCGGGAGACAGAATGATGTCGGGCCAGCACAAGAAGTCAGACTAAACAACCCATTCGACGCGTCGGGGGTACTCGACCACCGGGAGATAGGGATTTAGTGACTTACCAACCAACCAGACATTGAGGGCAAGACATACCATACAAATCACGGCTTCGGCTGCTGTAGTCCTCTAGCCGAGCCACTACTAGCGTGTGTGTAATTCATGGCAGTTCACTATTTTTTTTGTTATGGAGCTATTCTCTTTCTTTTATTTTTATATAGTATAGAGAGCGGTAAGTTAGTGCTGTTCTAAGGAAGTGGTAGCTGTTCCAGTACACAAAGAAGGGAGATTTGTGTAACCCGAGCTCTTTGATCAAGACGGTGTGGCCAAAGTCAATCCTTTGAGAAAAAAGTCATTGATTTTCGTTGGCTATAGTGATCAGCACAAGGGGTACTGCTGTTATGATCCCCGCACGCAGACTCATCTCAAGACATGTCACATTTGATGAAACACGATTTGCCTCGCTACCCCATGCGCCTCTTCTCGGGGAGAGATACACACACGCGCGATGACTGCTTTGCCACCGCCCACTCTATGTGCTCCGATTAGCGTTCCGACGCCTGGCAGTGCACACGGCTCAGATTCGGTTGACCACGCTCACATCCGCTTCAGACATAAAGGACCATTGAGGTCCGGCCCTATCGTACTGGAAGTCCCATGCTTTTCGTTTTTCTTCTCGTGCGTTAGGATTGAAACCTAAGCTAATTAAGCTACTATCTCTGGAGAATGGTATCCGTTCATTTCTGCCTGTCCATAAGCGTATATAGGATGAAGTCTAAACGAATCAACGAAAATTACGGTTAAGGCATTTGAGAATATTAGCATTGGGCACTCTAACTCGAAGGAAGAAGCCGAAGCCAGTCCAGTAGCTCGAACTCAGACTATCTACGAAAAAGATGGCATTCTCCCTTAATCTGCCTTGTTTTGAGAAGCGGGGAGGTAGTTTTGTCAAGCTCGTTAAACGCAACGACAGTCAAGGCTAGGAAGATTTTCCAGGCCAGCCAACAAAGTGGGATATTCTTCGGAAGAAAGCCTGTATTGTTTGACAAGATCTTTAGGTCGGTCTCAACACGTTGGCATCTTCTATTCCTGACTCATTGGGGATATTATGCCTTTTGCTTGTCAGAAGTAGACCGACGATACGGACTAAAGTAAGTCAGATCTCCAAATATTTCATCATACTCAGTCCTGAAAGAACAAGCAAGGGATGAGCGCACGCTGGTAGTAGAAGGAAGCGGAGATGGAGGCAGCTAGGCATCAGTTTGAGTTCGAGATCGAGACCAGCTTCAGCCACTATTGCTAGGACGGGCTTACTTAGACTGAGAACAGAGATTCTTTTCTCTGCTATGCTACTTTCCTCTTTCTTCCCTGAGGGCATTCCTTTCCTGAACATAGAGCCAAACAGTCTTGCCCGGAACTCTATCCCCCCGATTCCTTCCCTTCTTGAAGAAAACGATACCGAGAACACCATCCAGGCAATAGCACTTGAAAAAATGAAAATACCGTCAGAAAATATTCTATTGCTATTCTGTTGTTGAGGCTTCGAAAGCTTACTGCCCGGCCATGCTACTCTGTTTTGGTTGACTTCTGACACTGCTGATTCCATCTTTATATCGTTCGAGCTAGCCCCATGACTTCTTGGTCGAGCGCAGCTCTTGTTCGATTTATCTTTCTTTGATCGAGCGCAGCGAGAAGCAAGTCTGGCGAACCTTGTGCTAAAATTCCTTCTTTTCTTTCTTTCTTGGTTTTGGATCGGTTTGTTAAAGGTGGGAAAGGTTTGTTTACAAAGGCATGACTCAACTGCTGCAAACTTATCAGGATTGTACCTACCGTTAAATTCGTGCCGCATGGCAGTCTTGCATGTAAAAGGGCCTGTGGTGGTGGTTATCTATCAGGCGGGAAGCGCCAAGCCTATCACGCGGGAAAGACCCCTAACCTACCACCAACTTACCTTCCAACCAAGCCCTTCGATCCCGCGCTGCTGCTGGGTATATAATCTCGGTCCTCCCCTTACTTTGAAGCCTACAGCTCCACAATTCGTTTTCCTGTAATTAATGGCAGGAATCCAAAAGATACTGTTTTTTCTTTTTCTTGTCTTTTTTCTGCTTTTTCATGGCATCGAAGCTACGCGAGGGAAAGCGATGCTGCCCACTCTGCCGCAAAAGGGGGCGGCTTTCTTCTTCCCCAAAATGACAGTTCCACCATCAGGGCCCAGCATGCAGCAAAATTCTGTGGAGAGGCTGCGTTTTACAGCAAAGCGCCTTGTGCCATCCGGCGCTAATCTTCTACATCACTAGGTTAGCGGGACCTGAAGAAAGACTAAGTCCGTCTGTCGAAAGCTCAGTTGTTGGTTTGGTGATACTAGTGCTTTCTAGTGTTTGAGTTGTTCAGGAGTCGTTATAAGTCAGATTACCTCATTGTAACGCAGGTGTCCCCTGCTTTCCTTATTTCCTTTTTTATTGTATTGTATGAACTTTGGCTTTCTTAATAAAGCTGGGCGTCTATCCTGAGTGTGAGCATTCATAGTTGTGAACTTGTGATACTATTGTTTAACTTGCTGCAAAGACTACTTTTACTTGCAATTGGTTCATAAAATGGTCTGGTGCTTTAGGAGGTCTGCTCCCACAATTACTTAAGATCTAGTGCTGTTCTAAAGTCTAAACCAAGGAGCAAATGAAGAATTATCTGTAGTTAGCAGTTGTGTTTTGAGAAGAGTACTTCCTTATCTGGAGATTCTAGACATTTGTTATCTGGGGAAGTTCACTAATGAACACAGAAAAGTGATTAACCTAATGAATATTCTTATATCCTTGGTTTGTTAGCAGTTCTGGATTTTGAAGTCCTTTCTTATTCCTTATTTGGAATGGATAAATAGCGGAAAATAGAGCCAATCAACTTGAAATCAAAGATCTAAACCGAATTACTCACACTTACACACTGCACAGGTAAGCTAGGTCCATAGTGATTTCTTTGATTTTTCGTCTTACTAGTCTTTATTTCAAAGAAGCCTTTGTGCACCTAATCGAAAAGACATGTACCAGTACGGTACTATAAAGAAAGAGCTGGTAAGGAAACCCGGATCGATAATAGATGGCTTTATTTCTAAAAAGTTCTAACTTCAGGTGATTCCCAGCTCTTTGTAGAATAGTATAGACTACTGGATTGCGGAGCTTTAGCCACACTCCTTGCAAAATCCATATTTGATAGCATAAGGGCGAAGGAGGCACATTTGCTGAAAAGTGAACACGTTGCAGCTGCACAACCAAAACTCTCGGCGTGTGCGAAAGAAGAAACTTACCGTAAGCCAAGAAGAAAGAAGAGATTCCGCAGTCTAAAAGTATTCTCTATTTGATCCTGTATCAGCACATTGGTGTAGCTCTAGTGGATCTTTTCTCGAATATCTAGGCTCGACCACTTTCCTGCAGGCAAGTAAAAAATCCCATTCACAGAGTTCCTTAGAGAGAAAACGAAACTTGTTCCCGATCCGCCACGTAGTTTGAGCGATTGAACACACATTAGTAGAATGCCCCAGTTGTGACCTTGAATGGGGTTCACCCTTTGTTGGTACAGAAGAACACGCCGAGTTCCAGAGTTTTTGCTTTAGAAAGGATACGCAGGAGCCATAGCTCGATCAGCGAATCTCTGGGTTTTCGATTAGGTGCGGAGTGTCGACATCTTCCGTTCAATCAAATAAAAGACCAAAGTCACTATTAGGAAACCCTTGTTCAACACATTTGGAAACGCATCCCCTTCATCGGACATTTCCCGAGGCGCGAAGCGAAGCACCATTGCACAAAGAAAAAGAAAAAAACACTATTGACGATAATATGCTTCTCTAAATTCACAGCTATCCCAAGTCCATATATTCCAATATGAAGAATGCTTGCTCTTTGTAGCGTGACGAAGCAATCCTGAAAGCGCTTACTGATCCAGCGATGTTCCCGTCCCCGTTCCTGCCTATTTATGATAATACTCGAACCAAGTTGAAGAATTGACCAATGGATGCCCCGATTGCCCGGTTGCCTTACCGATTTGGCTTCCCACCGTTGATCTGCGCTTAAGCTACTGCTGCGAGTCGGTGTGGGGCCTACACCTACTTATTTATACGGTATTAAACTCTGAAGCTTCGTTCTTCCGCAATGAGACTGATCAAGGCGGTGTGACAACTATTTGTTGTCTCGGTTATAAAGTTTGGTCTTTGATGGCTCGGATCGGCTAACTCCTTTGATCTGGTAGGCTAGGCTAAGAGATCGGAAAAGATGGGCTAGGGTTTTACATTTATGCATTGGAACAATTATATGTAAGGATTAAGCTTTAGAGCTTTTGTATCGATTATCAAGACTTTAGGCGTAAACGAGAACTAGGTAGTAGTATCGATGAAATCTTATGTTTTGTTGGCTATGTATGTTAGTAATCTTTGGTCTGAATTTGACATATGATTTGCTTATAGTACTTTGCTAATGGAGGAAAATAGAATTATGTAGTTTTATTTTCCAATGGGCCTTTATGCTTTTCCCTCGCCCAGCTTGACCTTCTTTTTCTTACTCATGTCTCGCCTTCGCCCTGAAGTTCCTTGCCTCTAAAAAATACTTTAACACCTTTCTCTTCCTACTGTACCAAGCTAGCTAAAACACCAATCTCCTGCTTCGTTCAAAGTCCTAGTCCTGTCTCCTGATATCTCGCCCGCTATTTCTATCTCCGCTAAACCTAGTCACTTGGCTAGCTATACTTCTATAGGAACTATCTAAGCTATACTTTACTTGACATGACTGCCTATCCTGGAACTAAAAGTCTTAAATACGTCTCTCTTGGCTACCCGTGACTTGCGTTGACCTATCCCTACTACTTGGTTATTAGCTTACCCTTTTATACCTATTAGAAACCCTAGCTAGCTTGTAAACACCTATCTCGTGCTTGACTTCTATACTGACCTAAACGTGAACAATATGCCAACAAACAACTCCTTAAAATGCTTATATGTATACAGCTTGGCCTTGCTATTCACAAATGTCTATCAGCTTCTCCTGCTTCTATACTTGCCTATCTGTGACATGACCTATTCCTACTTGCTTTGTCAACTACTTTACTTTACCTATTTTTCAAAACCTATACAGATATATCTGCATAAACCGGTGCATCTCTTGTCAACTCTTCTATTCCTTGGCTATCTATCACACCTACTACTAATACTAAAACGACGTGTTCAAGCTCGCCTCGCTTTCTGGCAATGCAAACCCTACTGGACTCGTATGAAAGCATCATGATTCTTCTATTATGAATAACTAAAGTGGCCCAGACAAGAAGTGGAAGGAAAGAAAGGTGTGTGGTGCGAAGGTGACCAGGCTGACCAAAGGCAGAGAAAAAGAGAGCGCCTCTAGCGCCTAATTCTCAGTCTCATAGCCGTGTGATTCTTGATTTGAGATTGTGTCGGCGTGCCGCCCATGAAAACAGAATCCGCTGATCAGAAATACTTGCTACGCTACGCAATTTTTCTTCGCTGCGCGCCTTCCTTTCGCTTCGCCTAGAACACTGAACTTTGAGCTCAGCCTGACAGATCAGTCAGATCTTAAGGAGGACTCTCTTTACTTTACTCATTGGAAAGCGAGTTGCCTTGATTCAGTAGTCTGATACCTTTGTGGGGGGTAGAACTGGACCCCGGATTGGATGGATGGATCGGCTATAGGTTTTGGATTATGGTAAAATTGCCTTATTAAAGAAAAGAGCTACTCCCTACCCGCCATCTATATCATTGAAAAGCTTCTTGATCTGTTTTCGCTTTGACCATTCGCTCGCTCTTTGCTTTCATGTGTTACCTTTGTCTTTAGTAGGGATAGAAGCAAAGAAAGGGTACATTCCTTGCAGAAAATAGCGATCAGGGAACATAATAAACCACTATTCCTTGCAGAAATAGAGTCACCGAAGCTTATTTATTACGCTACTGTTTTCTTTCGCTGGACAGGAACGAAATTATCTCCCAGCGTAGTAAACTAAACGCCCGAATGGGAGACCCGCCCCGTAAAAAAGAAAACCAGCTGACCCTAAGCTAGCTACACCGTATAGTCTGAAGTGGCTAAGGCAGTTGAGAAAGCAAGCATACTTATACTAGACTAAGCAAAGGTAGTACATACCGCTGCATGAAAGTGAGTGAACACCAACCAGCTTCTTCTCGTCGAGCAATTCCCCGTTGGAGCGAGCAAGATTCCTTTGGACTTACTTTGGTTTTGCATAAATTATCATATAGAAAGAAACGTAGCGTTACGATTCCATGGATAGTTTGTGTTTAGGTTTATTACTCCACTATGGAGGTGAGGAGGATTATTATTTTGGGGATGAGGAATCAAATCAACGAGAAATACTATACTCGAAATTTATAGTTGCGAAGGAAAAGCGCGAAACAAACTCTCAACTCTACCTTCATGGTGGACTGGATCAACGAATGGGTGAAGGAGCTCCCCCACTATGTGGGGTTCCTAGTCCTGCTTCTCCTCTCCTCTTTTTTTATATACTCGTGTGCGCTTCTATGGAGATACACGGCGCTCCTAAAACTTGTACTCGCGGTCAACTACGCGAACTCTAAAAAAGTTATCGGAGTTGCCGTGTATCATAATTTTTATTTTTCGTGGGCACGAGGAGTTAATTTGGAAGTTGGGGCCATCATAGATATTGATGGCAAGCGGCGGATTGACTCACACCCCCAAAAGGGAGAGATCAAAGAAGAGGGAGCAAATCAACGAGAAATATTATACTATAAATTTCGAGTTGCGAAGGAAAAGCGCGAAACAAACTATAAACTCTACATGTTAGAGGGAGCTAAATCAATAGGTGCCGGAGCTGCTACAATTGCTTTAGCGGGAGCTGCTGTCGGGATTGGAAACGTTCTCAGTTCTTCGATTCATTCTGTGGCGCGAAATCCTTCATTGGCTAAACAATCATTCGGTTATGCCATTTTGGGCTTTGCTCTCACCGAAGCTATTGCATTGTTTGCCCCAATGATGGCCTTTCTGATCTCATTCGTTTTCCGATCGAATAAAAAGAAAGGAAAGTCTTCTAGTGTAGGCATCTATCTTTGCAAATAGATATACCGAGGCCCCTACTTACCTACCGGGTAGGTCGGGGGAAAGATGAGTGGGAATGGGGGCATCTTTCACTTTTTTTTTGTTCAAAGCTTTGATCCGCGCACCTTATTTCTGATTGAACCACTTCCTCGAAAGGACATCGGCTTCGGCAAAGAAAAGATCAGTTCATATGCTGTAGTTCCGAGTCATGCATTTCTTTCTTTCTTTTCACTAACATAGTACAGCAAATACAATTGTCATTAGGAAGGATCCTCATCCACTTCCTGATAGGTATGTGTCTGTAATCACATATTACAATTCGCATCTTTGCTGCCTTGTAAGAAAATCTTCCACTTGTCCGTCCTCTTGTCGAGTTGATAGAGCACTCCTCCAAAGCTGTCAACCAGCTTTGCAAACTCGTGTTCTTCCCAATTCCTGGAAGCCTTCTTGTTCCGATCCTATTTCCGCGAATAACAAGGATTTATCTATAATTTAATTCGGGACCCATCTTTTTCTTTACTTTAGTAAAGATGAGATTTGCTTTTCTTAAGATCTTTCTCAAAGCCAAGATTCTATTCATATGCCAGCTTACAGGCCGACAAAAGTTCTCAATGATCATTCTCTTTTTTATTTTATTTTCTTAGAAAAGCCAAGCTGACTGAATGAAATACCGCAGTTCACTCTGACTCCGGTTCGGTACCTACTCTATATCTGAAGATTGACCACAGCGTAATGCCTTACCGGTCTGTGTTCCATCAATGCCCTTCTGACTGGCCAGAGAGTTGGGTAATTAGCGAAAAGAAAAGCACTAGCCACGGACCAAGGAGCAGGGTGAATATAAACACAATCTGGTTGAAGAAAAGGAACAACCCCAGAGGGCACCGGATAGCTACGAAGTGGAATGGAAGGTTATCCAGATCCACTAGCCACTTCTGTTGGTCTGTCCTTTACAGCAAGAAAGAGATCATCGAGGCAGAAGAAAGATGAGATATCTTTCTCAAAGAAAAGAAGAACATGAAAGAATCAGAGATGAAAGTAAGAAGTAAGGGGTAAGGAGTCACCCTCAGAACGATAAGTAGATATCGCATCTTCGTTCCTACTCAAGAGATGGGGAAAGTAGGTCACCTGGGTCGGGTAAAGCAGCGTAGATAAGGCTGGAGTTTATGAACAAGTTGATGTCTACTAGGGCATTGACCGTACAAGCAGGTAAGTATAGGGCTCGGCTAGGAATTCGTTTATGCTTATATTTTTAAGCTTTCTTCTCACTAGGTAGGGCGGGCAGTTGGTCTTATTGCCCTGCATCATATGAGAAGGAGTTCTTCCACGAAATAGAGGTCGTCTATGGTCTTTGTGGCATTGATGGATAGTACTGGTCTGTTGTCAACAAATAGACTGGCTAGGTCACAGTCTGCTAAGTCTACTAGTGGGATATGAATATGCATTAGTAGTAGTTATTGCTGCCGGATTGGTATTAACAGTTGGTCAAGTCTAACGTAACGTTTTTCAAGTAGAAGGATAGGGCATTAATTACCTGGGGTCGATAGGTACACCTTTATAATCAATTATTAGCACAAAGCTCTCATCTCACTTTTCATAGGTAGGCGAAAACTCTATAGTGATAGTGTAGTGTATATTGGCTTGGATTCTTTCTATTGTTATGGGAAAGGCATATCCCCACCCAGTTCTTCTTCGTCTTAATTAAGAACTCCTTCCTGAACTTCAAAGTACGATAGAAACTGACTTATATCTCGTAGGAAAACTAGAGAATGAGCCATCTCCATCTCGTAGAGAAACTAGAGAGGTGCTGGGCGCAGCTGAAAGGAAATCCAAGAAGAGTCCATGAAAGGCTAGCACGATTAGGATCCTTTGTAGGGTTTATCTCGGAAGAGAAGGCTATGAAGCGAACATCTCTTCTTTGGGAGAGAGGGGAAGATCTATGCAGGACACTTAACCCGTGCCGGAGGACTGCACACAGCTGGTACGGTACTGTTATTTAAACTAGGCAGGAAACCAGATGCGCTGGGCCGAACCCAGACCAGGAACTAGGCAACCAAGCAAAGATAGGGTGGTCACAACCAGATGCTAGGATCACGATAAGATTAATCGAATCTTTGCAGATACTCCCCCTCTAGCCAATCCTAAAAGTTCTTCTGCCTTCGATCCAGTGGTAACCCTTTCAAGTTTCCAGCCAGTAGACAAGAAATTCTGTAAGTAAGAGACTAGGGATAGCCATCAGAAAAGGGGAAGCCTGTCTCAATCAGTACTTCTTTTTTTGGAAAGCCAGGTTTTTTTATATGAAACTCAGGCAAGAAGACGAAAAGACGTTCACGTTACCAATTCCGTCTCGTCTGATCTTTTATTGGTTTTGTTTTTTCTCTCGTGCCCTTCTGGGTGGTACAAAGAACTGATGTAGGGGTTGCTGCTCCTTAGTTCATCTCTCGGTAGAACAAGGCACCTATGCGGTGGGTTCGACTCCCACAGGAGCGTACATTTCCAATCGATTTGGTACTTTTCTTGATTCAGAGTTCTTGCTGTCCATTACAGATTCTTTAGCGATGTAAAGCCATCAGGCAGTAGACCGGCAAGGGAACGGCTGTCTCGGTATTCGTTCTTGAATCAGTGACTGAGAGTAAGGGCTAGTGATTCATCTAATCAGACTAGTGGGGCATCTTTCTTTTCGTAGTAAGCAACTCTATTGAGAAAGCTCTTTCTTGATCGAAGTAAAGAATCATTGTAGTTCCTCTTTAGGCGAGCTACTTCGTTCCTATTCTCCGATTCTGAATAGGATCAGGTTGTAATGAACCAAAAATACTTCGCTAAGGTTCAACCGTTTCGCTACGGTTTTCTTCCAATTTCTTCTAAGGAATCAAATAAAAGAAAGAAAATAAAGGCCTTATAAGCGAAGGCACCTTTCTCTGTATGGAAAAAGGAAGAAGATGCTGCTTCGGCTTCCGTTTCTAGCTCTGCTAGAGCTGCTTCGTCTGTTTCTCTTGATGTGGATGATCAATTCCATTTAAGTATACGCATACCTTTTACCAACAATTAGAGCAGCAATATTAGTGCTTACTTTCTTCCTTATCTTTTCTTGTCCTTAATACTTCTCTTCGAGTAGGGGAAATAGCATACCATACTTCTTTCGCTGGACACTCTACTTTATGACGTTTCTTCGACACAGCATCGCATTCCTCCTCTCTCAGGCATTGAGGAGTTGGCTCATCCATGCTATGCTATCAATCGATAATACGTAAAGGATCAGGTATTACAGGTAAACAGTACCTGTACTCCAAAGCAATGAAACCAAAGGGAAGAATATCGGAGTTGAGATAGCCTTTCCTGAGTTGACCTATTCGATTGAACTAAGGACTATGGACAGTTTCCTTCTTGTGTTTGCTGTTTCATTCTATTGATTGACAACCAGGATGCTTGGACTACTTCTATTCCAGCTTTTCTAACCGATTGAAGGAAGCGAGCGAAGCGCCAACCGAAATCCTTGACTTGCTTTCCAGTTTGCTTGCTGTCTTGCTTTGCCCTTCGGGGGCCTCCACTATCCTTCATGTCTTGCCATTCCTCGACTCCTTTCTCGGAAAGGCGCTTTAGGCAGGTGCTGTTTCCGCTGTTGACATCATCCTTCTTTAATCTAAGAAGTCCTCTCTTCAACGGTTTAGTTAGTCAGGATCCTCTACATCAGTTTACTTTTCCTCGTGTGTACATTCTCAAACTTATTTTATTAGTGGATCGAGCGGATTGGTCTTGTTGCCGTAAGCCTACGGAGGGAGGGGACCCATCCTGTAGAAGGCAAGCGGTAGGTAAATTGTAATTTAGAACTTTTGTCGATAGGGGAATCGCTCTTTTCACTTCCGTTACGTTCAGCTTTCTTTCTTTACCTTTCCTATATGCCGATATGGAGTAGCAGGTCACTTCGGTAACTCTCCACTCTTATCTGTTCTCTTATCACTAACCAAGGTAAGGGATCCTTCCTTTCTTATGAGAATAGGGATTGTGACTCAGGAAAATACTATGGAAAGCAGGGGTAGTAAATAGAAAATCTTTCATAAGTAAGAGTAGTAAGTAGAGCAGTTAGGAGAGTAGTTGTTATTGTACGTAATCTAGCTACCGGGGATAGGGATATGATATAGCGAATACAGCTCTGCCTGAGATAGGTCTTTCTTGGGGAAACGAGGAAAATGTCCTACAACTTCGTCATTGGGCTTCTCTTAGAGGGCGGACACTCTGTAGAACAGGTAATTTGATCATACCATCTGCCTTATCTTATCAAATAAGGATGATTTGGCTAACTCCCTGTTATATGTGTTTTCTTTTTCTGTGAATAGTTAGAGGCATGATGTACTATAGGAGAACTTTGAAGCTTCAAGCGTTCCTTGACATGGCTTCTGAATCTGGTAAGCTTCTTCAGATTCCAGGTGGAGCATTATTTTGAGTGCCTTCAAAAATAGTTACTGATCTGTGCCCTGTATTTCTTGCAGAGATATTGGAAGGATATAAAGCAGTTGCGGATCCAGCAGAGGAGGAGAAGAAAAGCCAAAGATCTTTGTCCTCTCAACTCGAGGCTGTAGCAGACATTAAATTGACATATGTTGCTACTTGCCAGATATACGGAAATAAGAAACAATCTGGTGATCGGCGTGCTAACAGATATCTTGAACTTGAGGGTGAAGTAAGTCATTTCTTCCGAGAAAGAAATAAGAATTGGAACATTTTGCCAATTACAAGATACGACATATCTAAGATGTTTTTTGTTCAATTTTACGAGACTAGTTCAGTTGATGTTTACTTCAGTAGTTAACATTTAATTAGAATGAAATCTCCCAAAAAAATGGAATTGCTTTGATTCAATTCCAATTTCAATTTGAAACTACAGTTACCCCGGTCCGCGTGTGGCATACATTGATGAAGTTGAAGAGAGGGATGGTGACAAGGTGCAGAAGGTCTTTTATTCAGTTCTAGTAAAAGCTCTCGACAATCATGATCAGGTAGGCATACCCACAAAGTAGAAATCTTTACCATTCCAAACCTATGATGTCAACCTCAATAGCGCTTACACTTTGTATCCTGTGAAGGAAATATATCGTCCAAAATTGCCAGGACCGGAAAAATTAGGTGAAGGGAAACCAAAATCATGCGATCATTTTTACCCGGGGTGAAGCCCTCCAAACTATTGATATGAACCAGGTGAATTGAGTGGTTATGGTACAGGTCATGATATATGTTGCAATATGTGTTGTATTTGCGAATTATCTTCAGGACAACTATTTGGAGGAAGCTTTGAAAATGCGGAATTAGCTGGAAGAATTCAACGAAAACCATGGTGTCCGTCAACCCACGATTCTTGGAGTGCGTGAGCACATATTTACCGGAAGGTAGGTTGAAAACTTTGCAGTTATCATTGCATTTTCTTCACCTTAATTCCCAAATCAGCAACTAATTTCTGAGAATGCTGGATTGTAGTGTGTCGTCACTTGCATGGTTTATGTCGAACCAGGAGACCTGCTTTGTGACAATAGGACAGAGGGCCCTAGCTAATCCATTAAAGTAAGTATGAATCATTTTCTTATGTCATATTGGAATGAAACAATATCCATTATTATCATACTGTAAACACAGAGTGTCTTATATGTTGCAATACGATGTTGGATCCGCTGAGCATCTGTGGTGACTATCCCCTAGAAAAAGATTGCGAGATGACCCTTTAAGGATATTCTTTCTCCCCTTGAAAATGCACATTCACATGTGTCTGAGATTACAAGTAAATAAGGTGTGACAGATTAGATCAATAATCTACATTGCTTGAAACTTTTTCCGCATTGAAGCTTTTCAAGTTTCACCATGTTGACGAAGTGTGGCACTACTGTCTGAGAGGGCAGAACGCGTCAGACTTGTAGTCTAAATGCTGTGTATCTGACATACTTCATTCTCTGTGCAGGGTACGATTTCACTATGGACATCCTGATGTGTTCGACAGGATTTTTCACATTACAAGAGGAGGCATTAGCAAGGTATGAGACAAAGAGGTAGTTCAAGCTGTCGTTAGGGTCTTTGGCAACAGAATTTCTATAATAAACAAAAGAATTTCTATAAGTAGTAGTTCTTAGGTCAAATCACAAGTGGGGCTTTACCTGGGATAGATGAGTTTATGGATTTGCAGCCTAGTTTAGATATGACTTGATTGAGCCACATAGGCATGAGGGCGGAGTTTCTCTATAAGGGAAGCAGCCCTATTAGTACTACCATAGGGCATTGGCACTTCTTCTTATGGGCAAGTCTAACTCCACTATCACTTTTGTAAGCAGAAAATGAGGAATGCCTTTTGTAAACAGGTTGGTCAAGCAGGTCACTAACCTATAGATGAGATAGGAAAAGTCTAATGTGGCTAGGTAAGAGTTTCTGTCTAGGTATTGGTTTATTAAGTGAATTCTTGGTTGCGGTCACCTACTGTTTATTTATTCTTTTCTAATAGAGAGCGAAGACTAGGCTTATGATGTCGAGTATACCCCGGAGGAATACTAAGTAACAAGTGCGAGCGCTAGTCTTGTTCAAGCAGAACTCAACTAGAGAGTCAAATAGAAGAGTTGTTCTTAGGGAAAGTGTGTCCGTGCCCACTGCCGGGATAGGTCAAATAGGTGGTGCGTACCTGAGAGAGAGAAGGATAAGCAAACTAGATATTCTATTATATTACTCCTCTCTTGTCTTATTTGTATGCGTCACTAGGATTCCTTCCTTTCTGACTACGCAGGGTTCTTGTGAAAGCTTGCATTTATCCTAGTTTTTGGGTCGAAGCATTGCATGTAGCCATACATCTTACAGCATGTAGCCATACATCTTACAAATCGCATACCATCTTGTTCCGTTCTAGCTGGTCAGTGTATATATCATATTTTGCATGGTCATGTGCCCAATGACATACATCTTATTCGTACATTTGGTTTTCTATGTTATCCTGATATACAGGATGTTGCACCGCACAAGCTCTCCCCAAGATCTCTTCCATGTGTCTGTTGAGTAAACACTAGGGTTTTCGTTGTCTTTACCCAGCTACAGGTAGAGTGTATATTTCTAGACATGTTACATTCTCTGAAGAAATTTTTCTATATAGCTGTTTGTCAAAGTTCTCTACCAACACTAATGCCGTTACTAACTCAAGTGATATGCACCAAATTGAGTCATTCTTATCCAACCCTCCTTGACTTGGTATGTAGTAGAAGCATTTTTCTGTTCCACTACACCGCTAGACCTTTTTGTCTACCCTCTTCCATTACCTAATTTCGGGATTTCGAGGTCTGGAGATGATTGGAATTCTCGTGGTTGTTATTATTCTGGACGCTATGAAAAGAAAGAAGTCACTTGTGAACAAGCCAAGAGTTCCCTCCTCTCTTATCTACGCTCATGCTTACTTAACCTGTAGTGAATGGAATAAAGTAAGAAGTCTTTCCTTTCCACACTCGTAACCTAGAAAAGGTGTAATTAATGGGAGTCGTTAAGATTGGGCTCGCTGAACCCGTCTCTCCCCCTGATTGGGATCTGAATGGAAGGGTGGGTTAAAAAACCATGGCCAGCCCCCCTCAATAAATATCGCCCGTAGGTTACTGATGGGATGCTAGCTGCCGGTATACAGGAAAAACGTGGTGCAGAGCACGAACAAAAATACTGTGCTAACACATATCCCTTATATTTTTTGGTTCTACAGAAGATGTATGATAAAGAGCTGGCATTAAGTCATGCAACGCGCTCAGGCTTTGTATTATAAGAGGAAAGACTCTCGCCAGTATAGATTGAACGTATGGCGCTTGCTTACAAGACAGCTACTGAAAAAAGGCTACCTCTTCAAACTGCTGAATGCCCTATTCCATATGATGTCTATCTTTCCCTGAAAAAGCGTATACTTTTGTTCTATAAGCAAATAAAGTATACTTCTTTTGCGGATCAAGCAATCTTCTACCTTGGTGGGTAGCGGAGAATCAAATCAATATCGGAGTATTGCTCTAGCTGCTGCTGAATTAACCTGGATTCAATCGTTACTCTCTGAACTAGGCTGTACTTCGTCTTCCCCTCCTACAATCAGGTGTGATAACCTCGGCGCTACCTACTTTCTTCAGGCTTGGCGAAGGTGTCCGATCTACTAGCTCTCCTCCAACCAATGACTACACTACCTTGGTTATCCGCTTTCATGTCTTGGATTGAGCTTGATAACTCTTATTATAGTTGGGTGGGCGGAAAGAAAGGACAAGATTCCAGCTTCTGCTTGGCGAAGTGTCAGCTGGAACAATCCAATCAGTGAAAGTACATTCTCTCTCACTAACTGGAACCTTACCCCAAGGGAATTAGAGGGGTAAAAGGGAGACCCAGAGATCTAGAGCTGGCTTACATAAATGAATTTGTGGAAAAAACCTCGGACACCGGCCTAGAATAGGGGAACTTGGTGAATGAAGTTTGCACTTTTTCCAATGAAGAAAGCGCTTGAAAAGAGATGTCTGCTAGAAAAAACAATGGTTGATAACTACTCGCTTACAGTCTCACGAGCAAAGAGAGGAGAGTTCCTCTTTTCCAAACTGAGAGGGGAAGTCGACCCCCAATCCTATCCGTTATGACGGCTCGCTCTTTTCCAAGTACTGTACTCTTTTTCAAATTGGTGGTTTCAGAATCGCTTTCTAAACGATTGATGAACTCCTCCGCAAAAATGAAAGCTCGCTTTGATTGAGTACTCTTCTTGGCTTGTTCAGTTCTTCTCATCTGCCTCGGTAACTAGGTGCTTTTAAGCTACTCTTGTTGGCAATTTCCTTTGGTTTGATAGTCGGATCTTATCTTTTATTTAATAAATAAAGCCTTCCTCCTTAGAAACTTCCTTGAACAGCCACCGCCCCTGGCATCTCCTCTGTAAACTGGATCTCTTCTCTTAGGTTAAACAACCGAATCTCCTAGCTCTCGATCAAACCCTTATCCCAATCGACATCCGGAAAGGAAGCCGCTCTGGCACCTAGGAAGGAATGCTTAGGATAGGAATCGCGCTAGGAATCCTAAAACGAATGTTTCATTTATTTAAGCCGTCCCCGTACCTCCAATCCGATTCAAACATTGCTAAAGATACCGGCCTCGCTAGTCATATCATCGCTGTTCCGCTAAATCGTAGGAATACGATTAGGTAGAAGCTGTGGCACCATGGCTGAGAGAGAGATCAAAAGCATGTCAGTCAGGAAATAATTCAGTGTTTAAAGGTGTGGAACGATTAAGCACCAAAGACAAAGGTATCGCTCGTGGGTCGTAGTCATCGCTCGGATAAGGGCTAGGAATCACTCTTCATCCTCTAAGGGCTCTTCTCCGTCTATAACTCAAAGTCCATCTGTCTCTCGTGGAAGCGCTTTCGAGTGCCTAGAAGATCCAGCAAACGGAGGTGCCAATCCTGTCCCAAGACCATATCACGGTAGGTAGCTGCTTTAAAGAGGTTGGGAGACAGACTGTTGAACAATCTTCTTGTTGTTTTCTCCGACCTAGAGCACTCTTTTTTTCAATCGTACGAAGAAACTCCGTTCCCTGCTATCACTCCTATGAGACGGCTAACTCCCAACTCCCGATACATTCTTTAGAGTCGACCAAAGGAAAGGAGTCGTTGGTTTGGAGATATTTTCTTTGTTCCTCAACAATTTGCTCTATCCCTTTTTTCACTTAGTTTAGTTGGAATGGAAAGAGAACTTCCTTCAGCCTTTTTGTTGCCTGGTTCGGTCTCTCTGAGTGGAATAAGTGGGTGCTTCTTCTTTTTCCTGAGTGATGAAGGTCGAAACTTAAGATCGAATCAAGCGGAGTCTGGATTCCTATGACTGAATTTACCATAAAATTGGACGGAAAAACAACTACAAAGATCACAAGAAACCCAGCTCAAAGTGAATGGAGAGAGAACCCCATTCTACATGTCAATACCGACAACAATGAAATTTATAGTATATTATATAGTCGATCCGTCGACTTTCTAAATTGTGAGGGTTCAAGTCAAGTCCCTCTATCCCCAATAAAAAGCCCATTTTACTTCCTAACTATTGTACCAACCTCTATTTTTCATTAATGGTTCAAACAAGATTCACTATCTTTCTTATTCTACTCTTTCACAAACGGATCCGAACTTACTTCTTTGGATCTTATCCCATTCATACAAATGAACATATTATAGTATAGGCAAGTAATCCCTATTATTAAGTAAGTCATTCACAATCCATATCATTATCCTGACATTTACTAAGTCCAATTTTATAAGACTTTTTTCTTTTTTAGTCCCTTTAATTGACATAGATACAAGTACGTACTCTACTAGGATGATGCACAAGAAATGGTCAGGATAGCTCAGTTGGTAGAGCAGAGGACTGAAAATCCTCGTGTCACCAGTTCAAATCTGGTTCCTGGCACAGAAAAAAGGATCTACCGAATAGGTATTGATAAAAATTACTCGAGATGGATTGGGATACATATTCTAGAATAATATAGAAGGAGTATTATTTTTTCATCTAAGTAGATAAATCTCTAAATAGAGACACTTCTTTTTCTTTAGGGACTCGGGTTATTTTCTTTATGGTACAGAAGGAGGTGAGATTAGGTTCCCTTTTCTTCATTTTTTCATTTCTTATTCTGCTATTCCGAATATTTTTATATTCTTGCTTATCTTATCTTACTTTCCTAGTTGTTCTAAGTAATGCGCGCGGTACAAAGTTCGTGGTAGGGAACTTCTTTGAGTCATCGTATTTTTCTGTTTATACGAAGGAAATGAATATGTGATTTTCCAAATTGGAGAATCGAAATGAAGCCCTTTTTTGCTCAGTCTATCTGGACCCTTTTGTATAATAGGAATGAATTCTAATAGAAATGAATTCTAATATAATAGGTATTCCGTTTCGTCTAGGAACAGAACGTCAAAATATTCCTTGACTTGAATCAAATCTGGAGTTGTGTTGTATAAGTGAGCATGAATTTATTATCATTCAATGAGCATCTTGTATTTCATAGAAATTGGGGGTTATATAGTCCTTACGTAAAGGCCAGCCTATCCAACTTTCTGGCATTAGGATACGTTTAAGGCGTGGATAATTCTCATAAGAGATTCCCACCAAGATTCGCGTTCTTGAAAATCGGCACTTCTCCAAATCCAGAAGACAGACGGGATTCTAGGATTATCCTTTTGGGCAAATACTTTTATGCAGCATACTTCTTCTGGGTTATCTATACCATACTGTATTCTCGTAAGATGATACACGCTAGCTAAAGATCCATCTTTCCTGGAAATAAGCACATTGGGAACGTAAATAATTGTAACCATATACATATAAAATGACAGCAATGGAATCCCCCGCTTTGATTTGTAAAGTCTCTATTCCTCGCGAAGCCCAAAGATCTATGAACCACGTCATGTTTGACTAGCCAATTAGATAACCAACCCTGCTGCATTGTCTTGATCTCTCCCCCTTTGTATAAATATTTCACATTTCGAATGCAAGTTTGAAAGATTGCCCTGCTCTTTCTTTTTCTGCACAAAAGAGCCCTTCCTAATTCACTAATTTGTAGGAAGATACTGGACTTTTGGATTTGAAAACAGTTTCAGAAGATATGTCTAAAGTAGACGGTGATTGATAGAGCAATTCTTGCTCGTAAGTTCCAGTATGAGTACTGCGCCGAACATAAAGCTTGTGACTGGTAGTATCGATTTCTCTTTTGAGATAGAGTTCGATCCTCAACTATTTCTCGCGATATCTTCTTACGAAGTTTTGTTAGGGCATCTATAACCGCCTCCGGTTTAGGTGGACAGCCCGGCAAGTAGACATCCACAGGAATTCACTTATCGACTCCCCGAACAGTACTATAGGAATCCGTACTGAACATTCCCCCTGTAATACTACAAGCTCCCATAGCAATGACGTATTTTGGTTCAGGCATTTGCTCATATAATCTCACTAAAGAAGGAGCCATTTTCATTGTTACCGTACCGGCTGTGAAAATTAGGTTTAGGTCCGCTTGCCTAGGACTTGATCTTCTTGGTACCAATCCATAATGATCAAAGTCGAATCGCAAGCCTGAAGCAAATTCAATGAAACAACAACAGGTACCATATAGAATAGAAGGGGCCATAAACAGGAGAGTCTTGACCAATTCGAAAGATCATTTGGTGTAGTTGAAATAACGGAATTGGAAGTTGTTCGGTCAAGTATAGGAAATTAATATAAGAATGAATAACTTTCTCAATTTTCTTTGGAATCTTTTATTTATCTTAATATTCATTCCATTCAGGCCATTCCAATGCTCGCAAGCAAGCACGAAAAAGCTTCTATTTCTAAACGGAAACGCCCAATACATCGAAACTCATTACCCATGGATAAAGCAAAGCCAGTCGAGAAAAAAAAAGAAAACAAACATGGTTTAGCGGATTCGGAATTGTAACCAAGCATCCTGGGTTCTATACCCGATTCAACACTAGAGCATGCAGCCGATCCTGGATACAGAACTATAGAAATTGTGCAGTGAGGGATCTTTATTGGTAGCCAGTCTTTCACTTCCGCCTCTCCACTCCCATGCCTTTCTTGGTCGGACCAACCCAACCGGCGATTTCCGACAAGTCTTTCTGCTTAGAGCAAGAAGCGGAACAAAAAAAAAGAAAGCTTTCTTTATTTTAATTTATGGATAACCAATCCATTTTCAAATATAGTTGGGAGATTTTACCCAAGAAATGGGTACATAAAATGAAAAGATCGGAACATGGGAATAGATCTTATACCAATACTGACTACCCATTTCCATTGTTGTGCTTTCTAAAATGGCATACCTATACAAGGGTTCAAGTTTCGATCGATATTTGCGGAGTGGATCATCCCTCTCGAAAACGAAGATTTGAAGTTGTCCATAATTTACTGAGTACTCGGTATAACTCACGCATTCGTGTACAAACAAGTGCGGACGAAGTAACACGAATATCTCCGGTAGTCAGTCCATTTCCATCAGCCGGCCGGTGGGAGCGAGAAGTATGGGATATGTCTGGTGTTTCTTCCATCAATCATCCGGATTTACGCCGTATATCAACTGATTATGGTTTCGAGGGTCATCCATTACGAAAAGACTTTCCTCTGAGTGGATATGTGGAAGTACGCTATGATGATCCAGAGAAACGTGTGGTTTCTGAACCCATTGAGATGACCCAAGAATTTCGCTATTTTGATTTTGCTAGTCCTTGGGAACAGCGTAGCGACGGATAATTCCGAATCTACATAGGTCTAGTCCAGGGGACAAATCAATAGGAAATGCTATTTGCTTCTTAAGAAGAAGAACTTTTTTGAAATGAAAGAGCGGGCGTCGGATATCATTTCTTCAAATAAGGAAGAAGAAGTGTTATCGAAGGATTTCCTTCCATTCTTCCTAGTATGGAAGAAGTCAAGAAAAAGTACTGCGTCTCGATCTATACGAAAGGGCACAGGTTTTTTCTTTCGGTTTCATTGATAGCAGAAGAGTACGCTAGCTAGCGGAGCCTGAAAACGCTTGCTTGCGCCCCACCCCTACGGAAACTATTGCCTATGCTTGCTGCTCGCTCAGTGTCAGTAGAAGGGAAGAAAAGATGGTCACTCCTTTTAGGAACATGGCGAGCCTTACTTACGACTGTTGCACTTCACTCGCAGCTCGTTCATTCACTTGCTCATGAACTCGCAGCTTCGCCAGAAGCGACTAGTCGCCTCCTTTCCTCCGCCGAAAGATGCTTAGCCAGAAGCGACGAAGGAGGGGAGCTGGGGAAGGCCGACGATGGCAATGAGGGGGAAGCTGTCGTAGAAGCTTTGCCCCTTGCTTTACAGAAATTGTTATGAACTTACTAAATGACCTTATTTATTCTCCCGGAACGCTAGCAAATCTAATAGTTCCATCTGCTCTTCTTAACTTAAGAACGAAGGCCGCCATCCTTCTTATTCAGGAACCCTTTGTTTGAGGAGGGCGTATCCCAGGGAAGGGGAGAGTGGCCGAGCGGTCAAAAGCGACAGACTGTAAATCTGTTGAAGGTTTTCTACGTAGGTTCGAATCCTGCCTCTCCCACTTGTTGTAGACTTAAGAGAAGAGAAAGTAGGCATTTGAGAATAGGTCATGTCACGGTTTATGTGTGAGAAAAGTCTTTGGGTAAGCTAGTAGGTAGAGTAGAAATAAGTCAAGGGTTTTTTGGTCTAAAGATTAGTAGTTCCTCGGTCGGTTGCTATGCAATCATGAAATTCGATTAACCGATAATCAAAAGCAAAGGTCTATAATCTATACAGAGTAGGAGCCGTTGCATTGGATTTGATAGGAGGATATGTGGATACTGGTGATGTAGGATACCTTTTCATTTCTTCGAAGATGTTTTCAACATCGAAAACAGTTTACGTCAAATTGGACTATTTTAGCAAATAAATAGAATAGGCTTTTTAGGCTTGTGCATCCGGTGGAATAGACTGTTGTTACAAGGCAAGAAAAGAGTACTCTGAGTAGGTATGGTTGTCCCGTGCCAGCAGTAGTTTCTTCCCTAAAACGGTACTAGTGGAATGCCTAGAAACAGCCAAGCCATCCGAGTAAGAAAAGAGGGATCCTTCTTGTATGTCCTCGAGAGGAGCCTCTAATGACCTTTCCACACCAGTTTGAGGGAATCCAATCCAGGTGGGAACTCCTAGAATGGGGTTATAACTTGTTTTTCTTCATAAATATGGGGAATCTGCCATCGAACTACCACTGGTATGATCCGTCTTCGATTGACCAGCATCAGGTATCGGCTAATGGCATTTTAGAAAGCTTCTCTTCCCGTTCCTACCGTTTACTAATAATAAGAGTAGTGGTGCCTTTAGATTGATTTTCTTGTCTGTCTTTGAATGAGAGATGCATAAACTAAAGAAAAGATATGCCCATCTGGATAAATAAATCAAGGTGCTATTATATTACTAGGGGCGATCCTCTTTTGGTGGGGCAAAGGGAACGAAGAGAAGAGGTTTAGTATAAGAACAGAGGAAGGGTTGGAAAAAGATGAATCGGACTTGGCAGATTGAACTGAAGACTATAAAGAAGGAGGAAGAAAGCCCATAATTATCATGTATGACAAGGTTGTTCTTATCATGGTGAAACTGTTGGAAAAAGGTTACTGTGATTTTCTATCTATTAGTTGACTACGGAGCTTCTTCATCCCGACCTATCTATATGTGAAAAGCACTCCGCCAGAATCCTCGTAGTACTAATACTAAGTCGTGGCTTACAAGCTAGCCCCTACTCCTTGTTTGGGCAAGATCTATATGGTTTACCAACCTGGCATAGACACCAGATCCTTTTTATCAAGCGTGCAGGACCAGTGAAGAAAAAAGATTTGCAAAAACACACATGAAACATATTGAACTCCTAAGAAACACCTGACCTCAGGTGCTTTTTTTTTTCCTTCTGGATGGTTCTGATGTAGTGAACAGCTTCCGACCATTATGACCTTTTATTTCATTTTTTATTTTCTATAGGAACTCACTACTGCTGCATTTCAAATGTGCCTGCCTATTGCCTTAATTTACAGACCTCTGCGATTCACATATAGCCACACTAATGTAAGACAGCTCAATCGAGTCTAGCCTGAGATATAAAATCACACTAGCCAATCAAAAAAGTAGCCAAACAAAGCCAGGTAGTTTTCATCCATAAGTACACAGGTGAACAAGTAGAAAGAGCTTACTTGGTAGTGGGGAACTCTTGCATTATCTGAGTGTATATGCCTTTTCAAAACTAGCATCGTAGGAACTTTAAGAAAAAGATATTGTTTTAGCAGCTCTTATTTCTATTTTACTGCTCAACTCGCTCTTAAACATAAAAAGGGCACTTACCCAGAAAGGTCCGTTTTCTTACTAACCCACTTTAAAAGCCAGATCATATGCGGCGATATACTACGGCTGAAAGAAAACGAAGACAACAAAGCTTTCCCAGTGAGAGGAGGACTTTACACACTTTTGCTTATTACCAAAGAAGCTTGTTGAAAGCGCTCGCTTCGTGAAAACAAAGCAGAAGGAAGCAGAATGTCCCGTCCACCAATAGTATACAGAATTTGGATACGTCACTAACTATAGTGAAAAGGATCTTCGGAGTTTTTACGATGTTCCAATCAATGGGTAAGAAGATCCGCCCACAATATGTTCATCTCTTGCTTCAAAGACTAGTTCTTCCGAAGGAGAGAAAGGAAGAGTAGTTGTAAGATAACACCGAGAATAGTTACGAGCCATATGTGACTGTGCAAAAAGTACGATTTACCTAGCAAGCATTTCTTTTTTGAATTCATTAGCAACAAGCTGTTTGTGTATCACTTTGAACTGGGAATTCATTTATTGCTTTTTCACTGAAGTACTCTTGCTTTTGAACTCAGCGAATCCCTCCTTTTCCTCCACTCTCACCATTATACCTCCACCTGCTTGACAAGAAGGTAGCAGAGGGAGTGATGGTGATTGAGAAAAGATATGGTATTTGGGGGATGCAATACGAAACTATGTTATGTCAGATATGCGGAGGGCATACTAATAGGAATTCCGAAGATCAAAAGAATGGATAGATGTGGGTACCTGCTGCGAGATAAAGTAAGGAACCTTCTTCTTTCAGTATGCAAGAGTCTCGGTATTCGAATAAGATGGTCCAGGATGGAGGGCAACAAGCTGGGGGAAGAAGGAACCGAGGAATACCAGTCAGGTACAGGGATTAGTACTCTCTTTATCCGATGAGGGCAAAGTCAGAGCTTACATTCCCATTACAAGGTGGAAAGAGAAACTCTCCTTTGACAACTTGAAAGAGAAAAATGGGCGAAGAACAAAGAAAAGATGGGTGGTCCCCTTCAAAGCATTTTCTTGCAAGGGCCTATCGCGAAAGAACTCAAGCCAATACTTTTTAACGTAGTAGATCCTAGGAAACATACGTACGAGATATTTAGAGCCCTTCTTCGGCAAGGGTATCCGGTAAAAGGAGGACGGTTCCTAATCTTTTGATCGGCAAAGGGTTCGATGCATTGATTTTCGCCTATGAACGAGTCAATCAGCTAGATCTACTTGCGGCAAACGGCACCTTCCTTTCCCAGCCAATGGTACGTAAGGCAATGGTTGTTATTGAAGTTCAGAATTTCTCCGTTCCTTTAGTCGGGTGGGCTCACTTTTTTGCCTTTTCCTCCCACGATTTAAGGATTGGTTCGATTCTTTTCCCGAAAGAGGACTGGTTTTATCCTGATTTATGGATTTCGGCTGACTTCAGGTTTGTTCCTCTTCCCGGGCATTTTGTCATTCAAAGATATGGTAACCGAACACTGTTGTTAGAAAAACCTTGCGTCATCCTTCGGTAGAGCAAAGCAAGGACACAGGGCACAAAGCATTTCCCGACCACGGATAGGTACCATGTGTTACCATTCATTTGTCACTTATTTGATTCTATCTCAGAGGAAGAGTGTTCGTTCGGGCTAACGAAAGATCTCAGAGGGACTCTTACTTCTACAAGAGCTTTTACACAAGTTATCGACATATAGGAATTCGACTACCTCATCACTGTGTGAAGGAAAAGGTTCAGGAAGCTTGTGATGCTCGGGATGAACTGACTCCATATGCGCGAAAGAACTGAGATCTTCAACGAAAGCCCCCCAATTTAATCGACCCTTACTTAATGACTGGTGATGGATATAGTCTCGATGGCTTTGCCCTAGTATGGCATAAAAGTAAAATAGGATATCCTTCAAAAGGGAATTTCATGTGTGAGCACCTTGCCTCTTTTAGGGAAGGTTATTTACCAAGTGAGTCTGCGCTGCATGCTACGAAACAGAAGAATCATTTGAAATCCCATTTGCACCCGGATTCAGCTTCTTTCGAACTAGCAAATGCACTTTCAGAGCCAACAACGGATCGGCTTGGCCCATTCCCCATCTGAGGAAGAATGAGTGCCTAGATCTGCATCTACTAAGTATGCCCTGAAATTCATATTCTGATCCGGTCTTTCCCAAAGCTAGGGAAATGACAAAGCTGTAGAGGTAGGTAACCTGGTCAATCCCGCTAAATAGGGCACTGACGAAGTTGAGAACGCCCATATCGACGAGGTCTTCTCTCCGCATGTCCTCGAAACCTTTATCAACTTTTCTGAGGCTTCTCCACCGATCTTCTGGTATTCTTACCATAACCTTTCCTTCTTTTTAAAAATAGACTAGCAACCTCAATTCCCTGGGCTTTTTTTTCCACAGGCGCACGTCACCGTTTCAATTCAGTACAGGTGAGTGAATTCAAATCGTAGCTTAGAAAAGACACGAGTGAGGGCATCTTTTGGAAGGAAGAAAAAAGAAAAGAGTTGAGCGCAATATGTGGTAGATAGAAACGTTTTAGGTACTGAAGACTCGGTAATTTCTTCAGTCATTAGTTTTTTAGATGGAAGAGAGCTATCAGCTCCCAGGTTTAGTGAACCCTTTATGATTATTATTACTAATATGCATAGTATAGGGGAAGCAAGCACTGAGAAATTTAAAGAACTTGTTAGTAATAGGCTTTAAGCACCATTCTATACTAGTATGAAAGAGTACTTGAGCCACATATTATATTACATAGCTTTTCTTTTGAAGTATATTCTAGTCGATAATAGGTAGAGCTTGTTAGCTCTTTTCAATTCCATACACTCAAACCTACTGAAAGAGGGTAAATCCCAGTTTCTACTTTGGATGGAAGGGGTGTTAAAATCATTAGAAACTCTTTGAACTCACTGTCAAGGACTGTTCGGTGATTCCTGTGATGGAAGCCTTTTTCTAGGACTAGGTGATATAGCGGAAGCAAGCTGAAGAAGTGAATGAGCTGTGCTGCCTCTCAGTACCAATAGCAACAAGCGTAGGTGATTCATAATAGCGATTGAAAAAAAGAGAATCGCAAAGGAAGCAAACAAATGCTGTTAAACTGCTCCCAGGATATGGTGTTCCTGGATGAGCTCCAGTTTCAGGAGATGCTGCTGAAAGTTCACCTGTTCTAGTTGGTGTACATGCCCGAAGGGAAGGACCAGAGGTATCAGATATGTAAATCTACCAGTTGCCCCAACATGTTCGGGGATAAACCCGATAAAAGAGAAATCCACGAATGATCCGACATTGGATCGAAACCAGCAAGCGTGTAGCGAGTAAGTTGAATCCTCGGGCTCCGAAAGAACCGAGTTCAAACCCTACCTATGGTCTTCTTGACCAATCAAGCCAACCTTCTCAACCTGGATATGACCCAAGGAACGTTCTATTAGAAACCAGCATATGATAAAAAGGGGTAATTATAATGCAAGATGCGATTCAATTGTGAATTCACAACAAGTAGTTAGCGATCAATAGTTTAACAAGACAATGCCTACTCAAGACCAAAGTGCATTAAAGTTGTTGAATGTGAAGTCCTCTCTCTCTTTATTATATACGAGATAGGGTTAACCCGCTCTGTCTCTTAAGAATCAATTCCTTTAGAGGATTCCTCAATCAGGAAATCCGGATAGTGAAGACAGGAAAACTCAAATACGAATGAAAGAAGTAGGACTTCTTGAATCCGGACTACAATCTTCAGACTACGAGTTCCCTTCGATAAACTACTTGTCTCATTGGGAATACCCGGAGGGCTAGATTCCGTAGTGGAGTTGACTTAGCAAAATTAGCAACTTATCGATCTTCCTTATCTTATAAAGAGTCAAGAAAAAAGGCACCTAATCTTTACCGTCTCCACTGAGATTTCAGACCAGAAAGGAGTAGACTCTAGTTTCAATTGCGTATAGAAAGAGATTCGTCTTGTAAGAGCAGGTTGAAGCGCTTAGGCTACTTCAGCTATATGCTTAACACATGCAAATCTAACGAAGTGCTCCTGGACGACTCTTTCTTTGAGATTCCGTAAGTAACCTAGTGCATGTGCCTTTGAAGAAAATGAAATACGAACAACCGCGCCGGTTGTAGCTCTAGGGGAATAATCTCTTTCTTATACGAGAATACAAATCGAAACATGAACATCAAGGGAGGAACATTTAGTATTGGTTCAGCTGGAAATGCTTTTATTTTCCAATGTTTGAAGAAATCTCTTGCAAGAGCTGCAAAAGAGAGAAAAATACGTGTAAGTACGGAATTTCTTAAATATATGGGTTTACTCCCCGCAGATTATGGTTTCCATTATGTTATTCATATACTAAATGAAGAGAATGATAGCTTAGGATTAGGCTCCGGTGAATCAAGTGGCAGCAAATTAATGCCAACAACCTGGTATGATGTCTGGGAGCAGTTTTCAAAGACAAAATGTCCTCAGGCTAAACCATTGGTTGATTCAGAATGTCAAAATCCTTTGGAACAAACCATAAAGAACTGCTTTCAATTCTTCAAGCTTCCAAAGACATATTGTGATATCTTTACTGAGGGGTTTGGAAATCGCGTTCGAATAATAATCAGATTTACCGAAAATGTGGGATGCCAATTTTGGTGGGCGATGCGGCCTCTAAATGACGACGATGGACTAACGACTTTTCATCAAATTGATGACTATAAACAGTTTTTTCAACGGGGTTATTTCGTTGGTGAGTCTTTCACGTTCTCACAAACGGATTTCACGTTCTCGCAATTTGATCATAGTCAGATGCTTTCCAGTCTAAATAGTATATTTATTCAGAATCCTATGTTAGCTCAAACATTAGACATTGAGGAGACATTGCTGACAGATCACCCGTGGACTGAGTCAATGTTAGAGAAGGCTAAATTTGCCATTTGTTTGGGAAATATCCTTATGAGTGAGACGGCCAAGCCTCAAGGGATTTACAATTTATCCGAGGGGTAATCTTGTGAGATCTCTCATTGTTTTCGTGCATTAAGCTCAGGCGTAGAGTTATGGCATCTGATCTGGTTTTTTTACAGCATCTTCCTTTTTGGTGGGCCCGATAGAGAAAGTAAGTGGCCCCCTGCTTTTCTATTGGAGTCGAATGTAGCTTTCTGTCTCATGCAGATAGGAGCGAGGCCGCCGCCCCCCTCGGCGGCGGGAAAGAAGAGTGGGTATGCGGGCTTCTTTCACTTGAGTTTATGGTGGAGGTCCAGCCAGTTGGATTGGAGAGGGATCTTCTACTGGTGCCAGGGGAGCCCTTCCCCTACGTCTTTATGGGTTGCAAATGGACTGCACTTATCTAGGTTCTTTTTGGAATTAACTCTAACATAATACTGTGGATGAGACCCTTGACGTGTTGTTGGAAGCACTATTTGAGGCTGAAGGCGTGAGAGGAGAGTGCGTGCAGGATTAGTATTCACTTTTCTAGCGAAAGAATGGCTTAGCTGGCAGCCGAGACAGGATCTATATCACCAGATCGTATAGGAAGGAGTGTGCAACTTCAGCTCGCTTTACTCTATTTATTAAGTAGTATAAGCCATTGTATATTTTATTCTTTTAGAACCAAAAAGAAATAGGAAGTCTTAGCTCTTTTCCAAGCGAGTTTCATGAAAGTATCCAGTAAAAAAAGCTAGTGCGTGTAATGAAATGAAAGTAGGCAGGCAGTTGTTAGCGAGTCAAAGTATGGAAGTAGACAATTTTTATATAGAGAAAGAAGACTTGAGCTTTTAGCCAGAAACTTTTCTTCTGCTTACTTACTTGAAAACCAAACCCTTACTTACTACTAAGTAATCACAAGCCAACCGGACAAGGCGGCATATTCCTTGCATTACTAGCTAGCCTATTCCAGATATGCCCATCGTAGACATATTTACTCTTTATATATGTTCATGCTTTTGTTGCTTTTGACATGCTTGACCTATTCTACCCTATCCAGTGCTTTCTATCCAGATGCATACTCTTACTCAATTTATTGCTTGCCCTATTTCTGGCGAACCTTGCTTTGCCTGTAACACCAAAGAAGAAAGAACTAAATGTTTCTACCAACGTGAAAGCCAGACAAGATAATACATCCTTACATAACTCCTCTACAAATTCTCTAGAAATAGAAAGTGCTCCATCAGAGAAAGGATAAGTAAGACAAGAGTCGTAGGCGAGTAAACCCAGTTTCTAATGAAAAGAGCTTTAAATAGATTTGTAAATGGGTACATACTATCTCCTTTGTAGTGATAGAGGGAGGATTAGCTTCTAGAATGAAAACCTTCTCTTGAAGTTAGACCTTCACAGGGCAGATCAGGATTGCTTGGGAAAGCCTTATTTAACCCAAGGACAGCTACTTCATCCCACCGTGAAAGGTCTTGTTTTATGTGGAACCCTCTTCCTTTGGCCTTGGTTGGACTAAGCCTCTACTCTGCCCACTTTGATTTTCTCTCTCTTTTTTTATCAGAATAGTCCAGGAAATTGCTAGGGAGTCTAACCTCAACTATCCCCTTAAGGTAAGTAGCCTAAGATGGGAGGAATAGTCATAGGAAGAGCTACGGATGGTCTTTAAGCAAAGAAAGGTACCGAAGCGAGTCTTTTGAATTTCCCTAGCAGAAAAAGGAGCAACAAAAGAGCTCTTTTTTCATATCATATCATTGAAAAAACTTTGCCAATGTAGTTGAGTTGCTGTCTCTGCTATACCCAAAGGTGGAAATTCCTATTTATCTATTTTCTTATAGCTATATCCCGGTCTACTATGGACCAATGTACACGCCATTCTGAGGTCTATAATCAAAGAGGAATTAGTCCTTGTTCAATTATTGAGTTTCCCGTCCCATTCATTCTTTCTGCCGATCCAGATCCATTCTTTTGGAACTATGATAATAGAGGCAATGCGACTCATGGAAATGCAGAAAATGAAAAGGAGCTCAGACCGAGGAAATTACTATTACAAAGGAGAGAAAGGCACATTAGTCTGGTAATCTACAGGTATTCACCGAAATATATATATTCATTCAGGTCCAATTCAATTTGCCAACAAACAAGAAAAGAGTGGAATGAAGATGCGCACTAACTAGATCGAGGAAACTCACTCAATGCCTATAAGTTATAGAGAGAAATCCGTACATACTTTCAGGTCAATCTGGTAAATAACCCACTCCCATAAGATATAGAACGAGGGCTTTAATACGGTTTCACTGGCTAGGTTTTGAGTCTGGGTGTTTTCTACCTACTTGTTTGTCCGTCAAATAGGTTGGCTTAAGCAGCATTAGTTCGACTGGCGTTAGTCAATTCCTGTATGGGGTAATCAATATATTGCAAATGGGTAATAAAAGCTAGTTAGGAAAAGGCGCTACTATAAAGAAAGCCTCGCTCGCACTGGGTGTTCAATCCATAGATGAGCTTCCTTTGTTTGATTGAAAGCCTACTTTCAGGGATAGTCAGTCAGTTCGAGAGGATGAGCCTTTATTTAATAGAGCCAGCAAGCGAGCCTGCCTCCCTCATTCATGGGTAGCCTTTTTCGGATAGTCAGGTGATTCATCTACTACGCGCATTAGCTCATCTACTAGCTATAGGTCCAAAGCTTGCTTGATGTCCTTCCTGAATTAATATTCTTTCTTCACATAACTCTATATAATGATAAAAATAAAGACGAAATAATTCGACTTCGTTCGTTGCGTTGGTGTACATCAAAGGGAATGAATTCCTCTCATGAACAAAAGGGCCGCTCCGCTCGCTGACTTAGGGACAACAGGGCCGCTGACTGGTTGACCTGGAGAAAACTTAACTTGAAAGAAGCGGTAGAGCTCAACCCAGAGTTTATGGAAAGGATCGTGTTGTCGACTAGGTCATGAGTGAGTTTCCCATCCAACAAAAGAAAAAAGGCATAGAATCTATATCTTTCATGTTAAGCTTCCCCTACCTAAATGATGGACTACTAGTTCATGCACAGAAGGGGCTGACTTCAAAGAAGCATAGCAAGGTAAGGGCGACCTATATAAAGAAGTGGCCCTCACGTAATTTATTTTCTCGAGTGTGGGTGGGGCGGCTGTGCAAGTAAGTAAAGTAGGCATGAGTTATCTTTTCCTACGGCCAACCGAGTCAATCTATTCGGGCAAGTAAATCTATTAAATAAGTCTGGGCATTCCCTCATGCTCTTTCTACATTTACCGTCCGAGTTCTTACTTAATAAAAAAGAACTATTATGACGAAGTACCGAGAGACCCGCTCTACATTGCTAGGGGTTGGTACGGCTACCCGTGAATACTATGCATACCGAGCATCCATCAAGGAAGAAAACCAATGAATGTGGATTACTCTTTTGTACCCGGAGTAAAAAAGCCGCTTCGAGCATCGGCAATAACTCATACTAGTTGGGCTGGCGCTTGGCATACTATTGCCAGGGAAGCGAAAACGTTGAGTTCCGAAGTGAATTATAGGGTTTTCAGTTGAAATGGATTACCTGATTGCACTAGTCTCAACTGGAAATAGAATTTGTATGAAAACCCCGTGTTTTTGTCCATTTTCCCCATTTCCCTCGGGAGACTGTGAGAAAATAACAAAAGAAAATGAAAACCCGTGTTTTTGTCCATTTTCCCCTCTTCCCTTGGGAGACTGCCCTATTGTGTGACAAAAGTGGGATTCATCTATCTATCGAGAAAAGTCATGCGAGCCATTTGCCTTCAGCAGACGCCCCGACAATCTCAATCCACTATACCAACCATTAAACCATATATAATGAATGTGTAAGCAAGCAAAGCAAGGTAAGGTAAAAGTAGGACTATTAGGGGTTGTTAGGTACAAGGGAAGGCTTTACATAGGCGGCAAGAGCCATGGCATTGGTGGAGCTTAAAAAGCATAGCTGATTTCTTCCTTGATGTACATAAAGCAAGCAATATATCAACATAGTTCCTAGAACTCCGCCTAGGAAGCTAGCTCGAGCTTTGGTTCCCCAGATATTCTAAACTATTTGAATCTGGCCACAAGCTTTTCATTCAAAGGAATGATTACGAACTAAATGTTTCTTTAACTCTGCCACAAGTAATTTACTACCAATCCTTCAGTTTACCTGGGTTTCCTTATCCAATTTCAGATCAAAGGTTAACCTCTAATGTGATTTACTAATTTATAACTGCAACCAGGGAACAACTATCAACTAGTTTTAAAAGTTCTGTCCTTTAGGTTTGGGAGTATTCCGGCGTAACTTTCTCAGGGTATGGTATAGGGGCTTGAGAAGGTGGGCAATCCTTCAGTGAAGACCTAATGAGAGGCTTAAAAAAAACACACCCAAGCAAGAATAAATCGTACGAACATCTATGGAGCCTAGCAAGGAGCCTTAGCTTCACTTCAGCTCTCGTCACCTCACTCGCAAATTTGCAGTCTTTCTTGACTGGTTCTCTATTCATAAACCCTACAGCTTTGTGCCACCAGGGGCCCCTTCTTTTGAATTTGGTGAGCTACGCACTCACATCTCATCTTCAGCTACGGACCCCCCCACGGACGTCCATCTAGTCTTACCCGCGTGTACTCCCAGACAGACTCTCGGGCGGGCTAAAAGAATGAGCCTGCCTCAAACTCTCCTCATAGCATGGTCAAAGAAGAGGCTAAATAAAACCTATCGTCAAAAGAAAAGAAACTCGCAGACTTCAGAAAATAAATAGGACTGTCCATACTTTGAAGAAGAAATACCCCTTTCCTTTATTTTGAGGTCCAGCGAGGCCAACCCCAGATACTTGGATTTTTAAGTCCAGCCAGCGAGGAAAAAGACCAAATTCTGGCCAGCGATACGCCAGAGGCTGGTGAAAAAGTAGAAATAGCGGGAGGCACTGAGAAAAGAAATCATGGTATATTGACTTTGACCCAAAGACATACGGGCATGAATCTAGAAGACATATGAGCACATTCATCTCTCAGGAGAAATGCAAATGTTACATGAATTGGAATGGGTTTTTCGCTCTTTTCGACAATATAAAAAATTCAACACATCTCTCCACTTCATCTTTAGATTGAAGCCTTTTTCAGGTTTCTTCACACCAAGCTATAGCATCATTACGCGGTTATTAAAAGCTCTGTGGTGATACGCAGTTGCCTCAAGCAATGTACGATATGACTCCTCATCATACTTCAAAGTAACACTACCACTCGGAGGTGCAAAGCATATCATACTTCTTACTAAAGCTCGTGGAAGTGAAGCATACCTGATCGATAAATACGACCTCTGAAATCTATGAAAGCAGGGAAGTATAAGCGATAACCTTTGTAAGCCTTTGCCAACTCAAACACATACTTCTCATACCGAGCTTGTTGAACTCGCTTATCTAACATACCCCCCCCAAAGTGTGGAAAACCTATAAAAATCATAACCATGTTCTTTTAAGAACTGTTGGAGTGCTCTGCGAACTATAGATGTATTAACCTAAGATAGATTAGTAGGCATCAGTTTCACTAAACGTTCTCCATTTTCTTCTAGAAAGCTTAAAGCTTCACTATTAATCATGAATCCAACACCTTGAAGTAGAGTTAGTGTACTAACACAACAATTACCACCCCTATAGGGTAAATAAAAATAGTAGATAATGAAAGAAGAGAACTGCACTTACTTACTTAACTAAAGCCAGTGGTAAAGAGAAAGGGCTCAAAGACTCTCTAATAGGTAGGCTGGAAGAAGATACTAGCTTTTTAACTCTTATATAAGAAGAAGATAAGAAGACGCATCTTTCTATCTAGAGTGACCTATTGATACTCCGAAGTCCAAAGAAAGGCTCAGTTTCCTTCTCGTTAAACAGCATAAAATGAACTGGTGCTTGCTTTTTCTCAAATAGAGTTGCAAAGCTTCCTTTGTTCGTAACATGCCGTAGTTACTCACTCGGTCAGAAAGAAGGGTAAAAAAGCACTGCCAAGACTGGAATTGATCCCGCGCTGAGATCTATCTGTAGGCAGCGGATAGAATAAGCAAGCAGAAAGAAGAGAATAAGCTTGCTGGGAGAAAGAAGACAAAATCCAACTTTACACTTTTTTTCATATGCTCACAAGCTAGCTAGGGAGAAGAACAAAAGTACAACACATAGTACCGGGAAAGACAAGTAGTTTAAATCTTTTTTTCATATGCATATGCGAGATAGAAAGTCTCAACTATCGCGCCCTTGCTTGTTGAATGCGAAACAGAAGTGTTGAAAGCTACAGAATATTATGCAAGAAAAGTCGTGACGAGCAATCACTTCTTGAGTTTTGAACTAAAAGAGTACCGTTTCCGTCTCTTGTGTAGTCAATAGTGTACCCTGCTAGGCAAGAAGAAGAACGCTAGGCAGTAAACCACGTAGAAAGAAGAAATTCGAGTAGTAGTTTGAAAGCGATATTGTGCATATGAACAATATCATGGATTGTAGTGAAATTCCTTGCTTATGCAGAACGCTTCAAAGCCCAAAGAAAGAATATTGTCTTCAGACATATTTGGATTTGGGAGAGAAGTTCAGTATTCGCCTATATTCTTTAAATAAGTATATAATTTACTATCAATAATATTATTTGCTCGATGCTTTGAGGTCGGCCATGTAGTCGGATATAGCTAGAATCTTCTGTTTCGCGCATTGCCTATGACCTTCAGGGTTCATGCTTGCTAATACATGCTTCTATTCATGGGTCAATCAAGTAATGTGCATAGCTATGTTCAATCTTATCTGAATTCTAGCAGCCAAGCTCAAAAAGCTTCTTCTGGTTATAATAGAGCCAAGCATCGTATGCGCAATCAGATAAGATATGTCAGGAGGGAACGATTTACTCTATCTACGTTTCTAATAAGATGGACTGAATGTTTTCTTCCTCTCGTAAACAGCTATCTCCACAGGCGCGTAGCGACACACAATCGACACGATTATTATTGACTGCAAGGAGTAAAGAACTTCTCTATTCTATTTACTTACGAGTTTATGAAAAAAAATGAACAGGTGCTCTGGAAAAGCCTGAAACTGGTACCTTTCACTGAATACCGGTACAAGCTTGGTTGATGAGGCACTCGAGCACTCTTCTAGAAAAGAGGTGCCATCCATCTCTTTAACTTCAAGTTAGTTCGTAATTATTCTTAGCGCACAGTGCATCGTGTTGCTTTCTTGTTAGCATGTTTGAATCAGCATAAGTGGAGTGCATTGTTTCTTCAGCGTTTTTCAAAATTGTATGTTGTGTGAAAGTGCAGAAAGAGATTGAGAATTTCCAACTGTGCTTGGCTTATTTCTTATTTGAAAGTGAGAGTGCTTACTCTTCAAACTCAGACTCACTCAGACCAAGCCTACAAAAAACAGGGATCTCACCTCTCCCCAAAAAGACATCAACTATATGAATGCATTCTTTGCCACCATAACTCCACCAAGACACACACCAAGGGTAGCGAGAACTCCTGGTGGACACAGGAAAAAAATATGCAACCAACCCGAAGATGAGGATGTGAACCGCATTACTTCGATCAATAGACTTTGAAGTAAAGTGAAGCGAAGTGACTTTGTGAATTCCACTCGTCTATATATGAGATTTGTGGGTAGCCTTCAATCTCTTCAACTATATAGGCTCACATCAATAGAGAAAATCTCTATCTTCTCTACTAAGAGACTTCTTTTTCTTTCTAGAGATTCCTCTTTCCTATATATATAGAATATACAAGTTGGGTTCGAACCAACGACTCCACCCTCATATGGATTGTGATGCGCGCTCCTTGCTTATCCTTCTATTCTGAACAAAGAAATCCCATATTTCTCTTTGGAACCATTTGATCTACTACTAAGTACTCCTCGACATTTCTTGTTCACATTCACCATTCATATATATAGAATAATCCGATCTCGCTCATGATGCCCGTGCACTTCATCTGTATTTTCAACGGCCTAACTTTTCTTCTAAAACAGATGATGAGCATAACTGATGAAATCCCCTCCCTACTGCTGTGTTGAAATGCCATACTTCAACTTGTTCTGTCAAAAAGAGTGAATAAGTTTGAAATGTCTGTATCGGTGGAAAAAAGAAAGCATTGCTTGATGCCGAACTCTAAGTCGATAAAGCATTGCCTGGATGCGAACTAGAAGTTTTTCAAAAGGCAGGTGATCCTCTATAAAAGAAAAGAAGGAGTCACTGAGCTTAGCCTAGATTAGTTCCTTGCCAAAGAAAGCGCTATTGAATTCCAAACATGCGCTCGATGACTTGATCACGAACGATACAGCCCTTATCTTATCGATAGTTCAGCATTCAAGTTAAGCATGAAAGAGAACGGGGGTAGGTCAAGCTAAACCAGAACAATCCGCGCTAGTAGCTCAAAGCAAGAAAACGTATGCTAGTGACTAAGGCGCAATCCAACTGCTCTATAAAGGCTCTGCTTGTGCTATTGCCCCTTACGAAAGTCCAGGAAAGGATGGATAAGAGGATGAGTTAGGGAATCCTACGTAGGTACGAAATGAAATCCACTCCTAAACTTAGTTGTATTGGTATTGGCCTGCCACCTAGCTAGAATAGAAGGAAGAATCTCGTAAATCTAGACTATTCAAGTTGAAGCTGATTTAGAAGGATCAAGTAAGATGAAATTTCAATGACCCAAAGGAAGGTGTGTTTGCTTAAGGATGGGGAGCCGGCGAACTACGCAATCTCTACAGCATCGAGGCTGAAGACAGGTCTTTACGACGACTACCGCGGATAAACAGGTCTATCAAACCCAGAACCAGAGCAGGGAAGTTATAGATTTCTCCGTCCGTCCTCGACAGGAAGAATGTACAAGAATTCTGAACTAGCTAGGGTGAAACAAATACATTCCTAAGTAGGTGCGTGAAAGTCAGACAGGGAAGAGTCAAGGAATCCATCCTCGTAACCGCCTAGTCCGTAGAAGGAAGGCTTTCTTTGAGGAAGTAGTCGGGAATTAGTCGGATCTAAGCTAAGGAACTGAACTGCTATCCTCAGCATCTCTATCGCCACCACCGAACACTTCGGCACCGAAGCACCACGCGAAAGGACCGGGAGAGGCCAACAACCGGCGACCCCCCCGTCGACCAACTGCTCTTTCTTGCCAATCTACTTTAGATTTATTAATACTTTCATTGCGGGACCTATCCCCGAACAACCATTGCTTTTCTTCCGCGGTTTCTTTAGTTTCTTCTTGATTTGATTGAAGTTTAGGGAATTGGATGGACTGGTGGCTTTGGATATTATCCTTAATAAATATGATCCGCAAATACATGAAAAAGAATGAATTCTGTCTGTAGAGTTGGGATCTTTTCCCTCAAACAGAACCCGGGTTCACTCTCTAGGAATCTCAGAAGAAGTCAAGGATTTCCTCGGTTAATCGTTCGGGATGTGACCCATCCATGTGCTCCGCTGAGCCCTTCCTTTAGTTCTCGAACAAGCAAGGCAAGAACTAGCTTATCTGCTCCCAACACACGTACGATCCGGCTTCCCAAGTCTTCCTTTCATTATGAAACGTTGGTACTCACTAGTAAAGAAAGACCAGCTTTAAACATATTAAAATAGAAACTCTAACTCAAGATGAAAGTCGATACCGTATGAAAAATTCGGCAATCCACCCCCCACGTACACCCACCAGCTAATCCGCAAAATGGAAAGTTTCATATAGAAGACGCGAATAGTCTTTGTCAACGCTCCAGCGGTAACCGCGCTCTTATACCGTCTGTAAGGTTTCGTTTTTCGCAGCGCGCCTCGAGATAAAAAGAGCATGTCGCACCATCTTTGCCTTCCTTTCCTCCTCGCCTTGTGCCAAATAGCGAATATAGAAGAAAAGTTCTTCTGCTTCCTGCTCAACAACTTAATAATAAGGAAATCCAAATCTATATCTATATACGCAACATAAGCTCCTTCGTACCCAACAACTTAATATAGGAGAAATCCAAAGTCCTAGTTTGAAACATCAAGAAAATGCATATTCTTTCTATACCAGTGGACAAGAAGAGATGGAATGTTCCATTCCTGGACGTAAGACCGTGCTGTAGTAAGCTTTCTTTTGCTCAGGAAAGTGGGTCATTTCAGATACCACAGTTTGGAGAATAATAAGAATTCTCATAGGCAAAGAAGTAAGTCAGCACTAGTCAAGTAGGAAAAAAACAAGTAGGAATAGCTAGAAGTACTTACTATAGCTATAGTAGTTGGCATGTCAAGCTCTATACATAATAGGTCTTTTCATAGCTTCGAAGGCTGGGTCAGTCACAAGTTTACTTTCAAAAGGAATAGAAAGACGGGATGGCAAGTATAGGTAATTATAGTCAAGAAAGTAGAAGTAAAAACCTACAAGAAGCAATGGTATTTCAGGTTGGATATATGCAAGAAAACAACTAGTAGAAATGCTAGGGTATATGGAAGGTAGACAAGATATGCCTATTTCTCTAAACCTAGTCCTATTACTGGCATATCTCTCCCGGTGCTCGCTTATCCCTATTCCGTGCATACCTGTCTCTTGCATACATAACTTGACTTTCCCATGCCCACTGAATGCCTATCTGTGAATCCCTTTCCATGAATGCCACTCTTAGGCTATTGAAACCATATCTCGCCTATTTTTAGTAGCTTACTCGTTCATACCTAGCACCTGTTTCTCAACGTTACACATACCTTGAATGCCAACCAACAACTTGTTGACCTAACCAGATGCCTATACCGGTACGTGCTTCTTTGTTAAATACTATCCCTCTAAGCTATTCCATGCCTTTCTGTGAAAGCCTATTCCTTACTTATACCATACATGCCTCTTTCTAGTCCTATTACATACACATATTACACCGCATCTCCTTCCTCTAACAAATAAAAAAATCCATCTCTTCTCCCACTCCGTCCGGGTTTTGCTTGACTTATCACGCATGCATACTTGAAATACTTTACTTAGCTTTCTAAACCGGTACTACTCAACCTATACCATTGCTTCTCCGTGAATACATACTTGCTTAGCTAACTACCTTAAGAAGTATTAATCACAAGCAAATGCCTAGCTAGCTAAAACAACCTATCCAGATGCATATCTCGATACCTGTTATTCCGGTCGGTGCTTCTTTCAAGGGACAACCTCTGCTCGTGGTTCATATCTTGCTAGCTCTGTCCCAAGCTCCTCTTTCTAGTAGCCCTACTAAACCTATGAGTTGACTCGTACATACTCACTTATTCTTTACTTATCTTATCTGTGACTGCATATTTCTAGCATTGACCTATTCAATATGTCTCTATTGGCTAAACAATAGCCCTTGTAAAAACAACTATACCTGTCTCTGCCCGTGAAAACGAAAAAACAAATCAACTACGGCTCCCTCAACGTACTCACTTGTTGACCTATCCAGCTTATCCAACTACTTGACCTAAACCATATGGATATACCGGTACTGCACCGTTACGCAAAAATGAACTCCTTTTTATAGTGGGCCTATGTCTTGTATCCGTTACTTGGTCGTTCAAATCACACAACCCATACCTAACTCCTGTTTAGAAACCTGTGCTTGCCAGCTTATCCTTTTTAGAAATATGCCTATTCCTTTCCCTGAGCAAGGTATATAGAGGTAGTCACTCATTGCCAGAACTACTACTAAATGCCAATGCTAGTGCTAAGCTTCAAGTACTACTCAGAAATCTTATGCATAGGAAACCACTATCTATATAGATAGTGGTTTCGTTATCCT